CCCGCAATTAAGCTATGCCGACCATTACCGAAGGATCATCTACTGAAGTATCAGTATCATTTTACTATATCACTTAGTTTTATGTCAACGAAAAGAAACTCAAACGTAGTAAATTAAAAAAGTTTTGGACCGGGAATTTCTTGAATTTTCTAAATCAAAGAAGACTTTCTAAGTTTGAAAATGAAAAATGATATAGAGTCTAAATAATTCAACTTTATAATAACGAAAAAAAGGTAAGGTGTCAACCTTTTTGGGGATAGAGGGACTTGAACCCTCACGATTTTAAAAGTCAACGGATTTTCATCTTACTATAAATTTCATTGTTGTCAGTATTGACATGTAAAATGGGACTCTATCTTTATTCTCGTCCGATTAATAAGTTCCACCAAGGAACTATCAGACTATGAAGTGAATCATTTGATCAATGAATATTATTTCTGAAACTTCGAATTGATTCACAACATTTCGATTTTGTTTATAAAAAAATATAAATCGAGATTCAGGTCGTCATTTTTTAAATCGTTTTGTGTTACCTATATTTAGACAATATAGGTTTTTCTCCTTCATCCTTTTTGATTTGAAGTTTCGATCGAAGGATTCCTTTATCAACACAAGGTAGTGAACTCCATTTGTTAGAACAGCTTCCATTGAGTCTCTGCACCTATCCCTTTTTTCTCGCTTTCTAAATTCCGGTTTGTTCGCGTAAACCAGGATTTGGCTCAGGATTGCCCATTGTTAATTCCAGGGTTTCTCTGAATTTGAAAGTTATCACTTAGTAGGTTTCCATACCAAGGCTCAATCCAATTAAGTCCGTAGCGTCTACCAATTCCGCCATATCCCCTTTTTTATTAGGATCTCATTATGATGTCTTTCCATTTTTTCTTATGCCGAAACCTTGGGATTCATTACATTATAGATACTTATTTTATGTCTTTGTTATCTTCTTTCATTTTTTTGAGCCCCATCCATATTGATTTAGTCTAATCAACAAAGATTCTATCATTTTTGTATTTGCAATTCAATATGGTTATATATTACATAACATATATATGTTCTTCCTTTTCTCATCTTTGTCTTAAAGTTTAAGAAATAGTCGAACGGTCGATTCTTTTTTTTTTTTTACTTTCATGAAAAGAAATTTATGATTATTATTGAAACTTAGAATTGTACAATGTGCAATGGAAAAAAATGAGAAGTCTACTTCGTAGATTTGAAATTATAATAATTCTATAGTATTAGAATAGAAATAAAATAGATAGAAATAAAAAGAAAAAAAAGTATAAAATAATAATAATAGTATGAGGTTAGAACAAAAAAACAAGAATTTCAAATCAGATATAATTTAACTAAAAAAAAAAGATTTCTGATCTAATTAAGATTTTCTTATTTATAAACTAATGAAATCAAAATTATAAAGTCAATATACTGCTATATTCTATTAATTAAGGTTATGTTTTATTTATTTAATGATAGTCACTATTTATTTGAGCTATATTCTGTTCTAGAATATATAGAATATGATTAATTATAAATAGATAAGGAAAAATATTAATAGAATAGTTAATTGATACGATCTAGTAGTTTAGTGAATTTGTATGCATGCGCTCTTTTATTTGAGCCCGCTTAGCTCAGAGGTTAGAGCATCGCATTTGTAATGCGATGGTCATCGGTTCGATTCCGATAGCCGGCTTTTCCATATTTTTTCGTTTTTTTACATGATTTTTAATGTACTTTCAAAATCAAAGAAGATTGAAAAGACTTCTTTCACCTTTTTCCAAGAGTTACCACTCCATTTATATTATGTCATATAAACTTCCATATAGGAATATATATATTGGGTAAAAGAGTTCGATCTTTGCAAAATAAATCAAGAAAATAAAGGAAAATTTTTGTGATTTATTTGATTTATATATATTGTATATACAATAAAAAAAATCTGTATATTGAGAGAATATATCTTCTTACTCTTTGTATTTCAATAGTTTATTGGAGTGTATTTCACGTCATTTATCATTATCATTTAGTTCAGTTTTAATTTTATTTAGTTTTGTATAATTTCAATAAAAAAAGGAGTCTTTATGTCACGTTACCGAGGGCCTCGTTTTAAAAAAATACGCCGTTTGGGGGCTTTACCGGGACTAACTAGTAAAAGGCCTAAGGCAGGAAGCGATCTTAGAAACCAATCACGCTCCGTAAAAAAATCTCAATATCGTATTCGTTTAGAAGAAAAACAAAAATTGCGTTTTCATTATGGTCTTACAGAACGCCAATTACTTAAATATGTGCGTATCGCCGGAAAAGCCAAGGGGTCAACAGGTCAAGTTTTACTACAATTACTTGAAATGCGTTTGGATAACATCCTTTTTCGATTGGGTATGGCTTTGACTATTCCTCAAGCGCGCCAATTAGTTAACCACGGACATATTTTAGTTAATGGTCGTATAGTTGATATACCAAGTTATCGCTGCAAACCCCGAGATATTATTACAGTGAAGGATGAACAAAACTCTAGAACTTTGGTTCAAAATCTTCTTGATTCATCTGCCCCTGAGGAATTGCCAAACCATCTGACTCTTCACACATTCCAATATGAAGGGTTAGTCAATCAAATAATAGATAGGAAATGCGTCGGTTTGAAAATAAATGAATTGCTTGTCGTAGAATATTACTCTCGACAGACTTAATAAACCTAACTTAAGTAAAAAAAATTACTAAAAACAAGAGTTCGGACAACTCCCCTTTGCCCTCTTTTTTGATTAAAAATAAAAAGGCACAAGGTAAGGGATTTTATCGAGGAATCTTTTTCCTATTCATGTATCATAGATTGGTAGGGAGATTTGGATCCCTTGTTTGCTCTTCCTAGCATTTTCCATATGAAGAAATTAGGAATAGAGAATCTATTTCAAAATCAAAACAAGGTAGATTTTATATCGATTCTTTTTTATTGGATTTGATACATTGTGGTCAATCACGTAAGATTGGTGAATTAGTTGAAAGTACGGAAAGAGAGGGATTCGAACCCTCGGTAAACAAAAGTCTACATAACAGTTCCAATGTTACGCCTTCAACCACTCGGCCATCTCTCCGACATCAGGATTATGAATGAGTATCTGGGTGAATAGCGAGTTATTCATCGTTTTTTAGATTATGGTTAATAGATACCTTTTTTGACCGGAAAAATTGGAAGTAGATATAAGGTTTTTTTTAATGAGTCCGCTTTTATGTTAGTTCGTACTATACAATTCCTTTGTTTGTGAGAAAATTTTCTCACAAAAGAAAAGGTAAAGGAAATCAAAAGAGTTAGAGAATGGATTACTACCTATGCCAAGATCGCGTATAAATGGAAATTTTATTGATAAAACCTTTACAATTGTAGCCGATATCTTATTACAAGTCATTCCGACAACTTCCGGAGAAAAAGAGGCATTTACTTATTACAGAGATGGTGCGATTTGATTATCATTGTTTTTTTTATTTCTCGCCGATTTGGAATAGAAAGAAAAACGAGTATTGAAAAAAAAATCTACGCTTTTGAAGGTGAAGTTTATAATATAAAAAAAACAATCCCTTCTGTCATGTATCCACGATTAATGCAGCCTTAGATGCTTCAATTGTGAATTATAGTATTGAGCAAAAGGTTTTTACCTATGGTTCCCGTATTACAGATCAATCCTACTACACTAATACAATATACGAATAGGAGGCATAGGGGAAGAAGCACTACGCCGAGAAATCAACAACACGAAAACTTTCTTCAAAATGATTCCCTTTCTTTCTTCTTCTTCTTTGGGATTGGGACTAATTAAAATGGTTGGAACAATAAACATCCATCTCGTTCGTACTTTGGATACCCGTATAACCATTGAAGACTGTTGAAGTGACTCATTCCTGGAAATTTAGGGGCGTTGAGAACAAAGAAATTTTTAGAGTTTCCTTTTTTATTTTTATCTAGCATGAACCCACTTGGTAGTAAGAAAAGATCTTTTGCAAGAAGGTTGGCTAGGGATTTCTTGTAAAAACATTAGCCCCGTTTAGTTCATAATGACATCACATTTTTCCATATATTATTTTCATTATGCACCTAAAGGAGGAGCCGTATGAGATGAAAATCTCACATACGGTTCTGAAACGGAGAATTCGTTAAAGCGAATGACGACCGTAACGGATGTCGGCTCAATCTGAAGGAAATTATGCGGAAGCATTACAGAATTATTATGAAGCTATGCGACTAGAAATTGACCCCTATGATCGAAGTTATATACTCTATAATATAGGCCTTATCCACACAAGTAATGGGGAACATACCAAAGCTTTAGAATATTATTTTCGGGCATTAGAACGAAACCCCTTTTTACCACAAGCTTTTAATAATATGGCTGTGATCTGTCATTACGTGCGACTATCTCCACTATAGAAAAAAAGAAAGAAGAGCTAGTGAATGAAATACTAGAAACACAAAAAAAGGGCTTTCTACATAAGCATCGTCCAAAACGATTTTTTATCAGCTGTAGCAAATAAATAAACTTCATCGATCGATGAAGACTAGATATGCCTAAATACTTTCTTTTCTATGGATAAAAAAAAGATTTAATTGATAGAGGAAGCACCGTAAAGATCAATTGGAAAGGTTTTGGACCGATACAACAAGAGCTGTTTATTTATATCATAATATGAGATAAATCTTAGGAATCTACTTATGTAATAGAGTGGATCCCCTAAGGTATTGAGCAGCGGTGTAGCATCAGATCCTAAAGACAGTAAGTCTTTTTCTTTTTTATGAAGTTTTATGAAGTATGAAAAAGTCTTTTTCAAAGATTCTATATAAATTTTTATATGAAAGCGGGATAGTTACCTTTCAGAAAATTGGAATATCTAATAACAGTGGACATGCCTTTTTTTTCTGAAGGTAGGAGAAAAGATAAAACTTATTATATTAATTAATATATTAATTAAATAAAAATGAAAGTTTGAAACTCATGTAATTACTCTCTTTTGTTTAA